AAGACTAAAAAAAAAAACTTACCTAAAATATATGATCCTTTATTACATGGGCTTTATCGTGGAAGACTAAAAAAAACAAATTCACCCGTAATCCTAAATAAAACTTATATCAAAAATAAGATAGGAATACTTTGGATAAATAAGGTTCACAATATAATTCTTTTTAATGATTATGACAAATTTGACCAGACAATAGATCGAGTTAATCAAAAATCATTTTCAAGAGAGGAGGTAGGGTCTTTATTTACAGAACACGAACGAGAACAAATTGATTCAGAAGAACGAATAAAAATTTTAAATTTTTTATTCGATGCAGTTATAACCGACCCCAATGATCAAAAATTTCGAAAAAAATCGATAAAAGAAATTAGTAAAAGAGTTCCTCGGTGGTCATACAAATTAATCGATAATTTAGACCAAGAACTGGGAGAATACGACGAAAATCTAAGAGGGGAGCATGCATTTCGTTCACGAAAAGCCAAACGTTTAGTGGTTTCTGTTGATCACCAGACAAAAGAGGATGTGACTTTGCCACATTATTTGGAACAATCGGATTTTCGTCGATATATAATCAAAGGTTCCCTGCGCGCACAAAGACGTAAAACTTTTATTTTGAAACCGGTTCAAGCAAATGTCCATTCCCCTCTTTTTTTGAACAGAATAGACAAACCCTTTTATTTGTCTTTTGATATTTCCGGATTGATGAAAATAATTTTTAGAAATTGGATGTGGAAAAATAACGACCACAAATTTTCTGATTATACAAACGAAAAGCCAATAAAATTGGATAAAAAAACAAAAAAGAAGCCAAAAAAAAAAAGATACGCAACACAAGAAAAGGTAAGTATAAAACAAGCAGAAGGCTGGGATAAGCGTTTCCTTACTCGAATACTAAGAAGCTCTATGTTAGTAATTCAATCAATTCTTAGAAAATATATTATATTACCTTCATTGATAATAGCTAAAAATTTGGGTCGAATACTACTATTCCAAGATCCTGAGTGGTCCGAGGATTTTAAGGATTGGAGGAGGGAAATTTATGTTAAGTGCACTTATAGTGGTGTTAATTTATCTGAAACAGAATTTCCGAAAAACTGGTTAACAGAAGGTATTCAGATAAAGATCCTATTCCCTTTTCGCCTGAAACCTTGGCACAGATCTAAGACTAAGATACAAACCTCTCAGAAAGATGCAAAAAGTGAAGAAGAAGCTGATTTTTGTTTTTTAACAGCTTTGGGATTGGAAACTGAAATGCCCTTTGGTTCTCCCCGAAAACGACGTTCGTTTTTTGAACCCATTTTTAAAGAACTAAAAAAAAAAATATCGAAAACTAAGTTTTTTAGAATTTTAAGGGTCTCCAAAGAAGGAAAAAAAAAAGAACTTTCAAAAAGAAACTTGAAAGAAATCGATGAATTGGGTGAAACCAAAAAAAATTTGATACTCAGTAATCACAAGATTCATGAATCGTCTATTGAAATTCCATCTATGGATTGGCCAAATTTCGCCCCGACCGAAAAAAAAATGAAAGCTCTGACTATTAGAACAAGCAGAATACGAAATCAAATATATAAAATTACAAAAGCAAATAAAAAAGGCTCGCTAACTCAAGAAACAAATATTAGTTCGAACAAACCAACTTATTCTGCTAAAATATTAGACTCATCAAAAAAGATTTTGAAGATATTCAAAAAAAGAAATACTCGATTAGCCCGTAAATCCTATTTTTTTGTAAAATTTTTTATTGAAAAGCTATACAGAAATTTTTTTTTAGCTACCCTTACTATTTCAAGAATCAATGCAAAATCTTTTCGTGAATCAACAAGAAAAAAAATTAAAATTTTTGAGAAAAACATCCACAATAATAAAGAAAATCCGGAAATAATTAATAAAACAAATCAAAATCAAATTCACTTTATTTCGACTGTCAAAAAATTACTTTTGAAGATTAGTAATAAGAATTCAAAGATTTCTTGGAATTTATCCTCTTTTTCACAATCACAAGCATATGTATTTTACAAATTGTTACAAGCCCCAATTTTTAACTTTTCTAATTTAAGACCTATTCTTCAATATCACGGAACATCTCTATTTCTTAATAATGAAATAAAATATTTTTTTGCCAAACACGGAATATTTAATTACCAATTAAGACATAAGCCCTTTTGGCATTTTGGAAGAAATCTATGGAAAAACTGGTTACGCAATCATTATCAATATGATTTCTCTCGGATTAAATGGGCTAGATTAGTACCACAAGAATGGCGAAATAGAGCCCATCAACGCTGTATGACTCAAAATAACGATTTCACTAAAAGACATTCATATGAAAAAAACGGATTAACCCATTGCCAAAAACAACATTTTTTTGAAGCAGACTCATTACATAATAAAAAATCGAATTTTAAAAAACACTATAGATATTCTCTTTTATCATATAAATCGATTAATTATGAAGATAAGAAAGACTCATATATTGATAGATCACTAGGCCAAGTAAATAATAAAGAAGAGTATTATTATAATTACAATACAAAGAAAGGAAATTTATTTGCTATGCTGGGAGGTATCCCTATCAATAATTATCTAGGAGAAGATGATATTATGGATATGGACAAATTCTTGTATAGAAAATATTTTGATTGGAGAATTCTTAATTTTTATCTTCGAAATAAGGTGAATATTGAAGCCTGGGTTGGTATGGATACTGGTACCAACAGTAAACCAAATACTAAGATTGGGTCCGATAATTCTAAAAAAATTGATGCAATTAATAAAAGAGACCCTTTTTATATTACAATTCATCAAGATGAAGAAATTAACCCATCCAACAAAAAAAAAACATTTTTTGATTGGATGGGAATGAATGAAGAAATACTAAGTTGTCCTATATCAAACCTGGAGCCTTGGTTCTTTCCAGAATTTGCGCTACTTTTTAATGCATATAGAACAAAACCATGGATCATACCAATCAAATTACTTCTTTTCAATTTTAATGGAAATGGTAAAAAAATTCTAACCGGAAAAAAAGAAGCGTATCTTTTTATATCATCCAATCAAAAAGAATATCTTGAATTAGCGAATCAAAGTCAAGAAGAAAAAGAGCCCGCAGACCAAGGAAATCCGGAATCAGATGCACAAAATCAAGTAAGTCTTGGATCAGTTCTCTCAAACCACGAAAAGGATGTTGAAGAAAATTCGACGAGATCGGACAGGAAAAAACATATAAAGAAAAAACAATACAAGAAAGAAACAGACGTACAACTTGATTTCTTCCTAAAAAAATATTTGTGTTTGCAATTGAGATGGAGAGGTACTGTTTCTTTCAGGGAAAAAATACTCAATGATATGAAAGTATATTGTCACCTGGTTCGACTGATAAATCCTAGCGACGTTACTATAGCCTCTATTCAAGGAGGAGAAATTTGTTTGGCTATTTTGATCACTAAGAAGGATTTCGCTCTTACAGAATTGACGAAAGGGGGAATGCTTATTATCGAACCTCGTCGTTTGTCTGTAAAAAATGATGGACAATTTTTTATATATCAAATCGTAGGTATTTCATTGGTTCATAAGAATAAGCGCAAAATTACTAAAAGATACCACGAAAAGGGCTATGTTGATAAAAAAAATTTTAATGAATTTATTGAAAAACATCAAAAAATGACTGGAAATAGAAACAAAAATCATTATGATTTGCTTGTTCCTGAAAATATTTTATTCCCTAAACGTCGTAGAGAATTAACAACTCTAATTTATCTCAATTCGAAAAATCAAAACGGTATGGGAAGAAATCTATTATTTTGTACTAACGTAAAAAACAGGGGTTACTTTTTAGATAAAAACAAAGATTTTTCTCGAGAGAAAAATCAACTAATTAAATTAAAGTTCTTTATTTGGACCAATTCTCGATTAGAAGATTTAATTTGTATGAATCGCTATTGGTTTAATACCAATAATGGGAGTCGTTTCAGTATGGTAAGGGTACATATGTATCCACGATTGAAAATTCGTTAATCGTTTCCTATCGACCGCGTCCCTGTTTGGGACATGAAAACAAAAAATGGATACATGTCTTGTCTTCCATTCCAGTCTGATACAAGATACCAATTTAATGGCGTACATATTAATTAGATCCATAAATGAATCAAGAAGCTATTTTTTTTTTAGGTCCGATTTTTCTGTTTTGCAGAAATATACCATCCTTTTTGATCCCAATCAAATTGAAAATTGAATTGATTATTGATTTTCTAGCAAGTTCATAACGAACTTAAGATTATTGTATATATCAAATTCAAGTAACTAGTATTATTATCACTGATCAGTAAAATTCATCTTCAAAAAGGAGGGAGAGAGGGTTTCTTGTTATGGTAAAAAATTCATTCGTCTCAGTTATGTTTCAAGAAAAAAAAAAAGAAAACTGTGGATCGGTTGAATTTCAAGTATTAGGTTTCACTAATAAGATACGGAGACTTACTTCACATTTAGAATTACACAGAAAAGACTTTTTATCTCAAAGGGGTCTACGGAAAATTTTGGAAAAACGCCAACGTCTACTAGTGTATTTGTCAAAGAAAAATAGAGTACGTTATAAAGAATTAATTAGTAAGTTGAATATTCGGGAGTCAAAAAATCGTTAATTTGAAAAAAAAAAAATTTTTGAATTATTAGATTTTGAATCTTGATGAACTTTTTGTTGTTTTCAACAATTCATGTAAGAATGAATCGAGTAAAAACCTATGAGTATACTAGCTACAGAAAAAGAATTTATGATAGTCAATATGGGACCTCACCACCCGTCAATGCACGGTGTTCTTCGTCTTATCGTTACTCTAGATGGTGAAGATGTTATTGACTGTGAACCAATATTGGGTTATTTACACCGAGGGATGGAAAAAATTGCGGAAAACCGAACAATTATACAATATCTGCCTTATGTAACCCGTTGGGATTATTTAGCTACTATGTTCACCGAAGCAATAACAGTAAATGGACCCGAACTCTTGGGAAATATTCAAGTACCCAAAAGAGCCAGCTATATCCGAGTAATTATGTTGGAGTTGAGTCGTATAGCTTCCCATCTGTTATGGCTCGGCCCTTTTATGGCAGATATTGGTGCACAGACTCCTTTCTTCTATATTTTCAGAGAAAGAGAATTAGTATATGATCTGTTCGAAGCTGCCACCGGTATGCGGATGATGCATAATTATTTTCGTATCGGAGGAATAGCGGCTGATTTACCTCATGGTTGGATAGATAAATGTTTTGATTTCTGCGATTATTTTTTAACGGGGGTTGCTGAATATCAAAAACTTATTACGCGAAACCCTATTTTTTTAGAACGAGTTGAAGGAGTAGGCATTGTTGGTGGAGAAGAAGCAATAAATTGGGGTTTATCCGGACCAATGCTACGAGCGTCTGGAATAGAATGGGATCTTCGTAAAGTTGATCATTATGAGTGTTATGACGAATTTGATTGGGAAGTCCAGTGGCAAAAAGAAGGAGATTCATTAGCTCGTTATTTAGTCCGAATCAATGAAATGGCGGAATCTATAAAGATTATTCAACAGGCTTTAGAAGGAGTTCCAGGAGGACCCTATGAAAATTTAGAAATTCGATGTTTTGATATAGAAAACGATCCAGAATGGAATGATTTTGAAGATCGATTCATTAGTAAAAAGCCTTCTCCCACCTTTGAATTGACGAAACAAGAACTTTATGTGAGAGTAGAAGCCCCAAAAGGGGAATTGGGAATTTTTCTGATAGGGGATCAAAGTGGTTTTCCTTGGAGATGGAAAATTCGCCCACCGGGTTTTATCAATTTGCAAATTCTTCCTCAGTTAGTTAAAAGAATGAAATTGGCTGATATTATGACAATATTGGGTAGTATAGATATTATTATGGGGGAAGTTGATCGTTGAAATGATAATTGATACAACAGAAGTACAAGATATCAATTCTTTTTCCAGGTTGGAATCCCTGCAAGAGGTCTATGGAATCGTGTGGGTGCTTGCCCCTATTTCGACTCCGGTAGTGGCAATCACAATAGGTGTCCTAGTAATTGTGTGGTTAGAAAGAGAAATATCTGCAGGAATACAACAACGTATTGGGCCTGAATACGCCAGTCCATTGGGAATTCTTCAAGCTTTAGCAGATGGGACAAAACTACTTTTCAAAGAAAACCTTCTTCCATCTAGAGGAAATAGTAGTTTATTCAGTATTGGACCATCTATAGCAGTCATAGCAATTCTACTAAGTTCTTCAGTAATTCCTTTTAGTCATAACCTTGTTTTAGCTGACCTCAATATCGGTATTTTTTTATGGATTGCCATTTCAAGTGTTGCCCCTATTGGACTTCTTATGTCAGGATATGGATCAAATAATAAATATTCCTTTTTAGGCGGTCTGCGAGCTGCTGCTCAATCAATTAGTTATGAAATACCATTAACTTTATGTGTTTTATCAATATCTCTACGTGCGATTCGCTAAAACCTAAGCTTTTTGTTTTCCTATTGTTTTGCTTTTCGTTCTAAAAAAAAAAAAAAAAGAACTTGAATAGAAAAATAGAGATCTTCTGTTTTTTATTCATTTATTCTTTAAGGTTAATAAATCAGGTTAATAAAAGAAATTTGATAGTTATATATGAGTGAAAGAAAACAACTTTTTAATTCGCAGTACAAGTGGCTTAAGTCTCATTTCCTATGTACAAGCATTAAGGGGAAATAAACAAAAGTAAAAGTGGAGGAAGCCCCTCCCTTACCCCAAGATTAGTTGATTGATCATCCTAGCTTGAAGCGGGCTCAAAAGACCAACCTTATGGAATTTTTTTTTTTAGCGTCTGTATGTATTACAATACATATAGATTACGGAGGTTGAAAACACAAAATGGGTGGATAGGAAGGAACACCAAAAAACACACAACGGGTTAGTAATGTAGATTATGATTATGTCAATTCTCTAAAAGGATACTTCTGCATAACATAAAAAGAATACTAATTGGGGCTTTAAGTTGGTAGAAATGATCAGGCAGTACTCCCCACAATTCCGATCCAGAGTATGCTCCTATCCGCCAGTTAAATAAATAACTATCAGGAACGAAATAATCCTTTCCCCTTTTTTTAAGCCTCCCTTTTCTCTTAGAAAGAAGAATAGGAACAAAAAAAAATAGAAAAAATAAAATTCCAATAGGAAAGGATCCTTTTATTCTTTCTTTCCTATATTGATGAAATCAAATTCGTGTCATGATTCATGAACTAGTTAAATGTCTAATTCTTTTTCGTAATCAAAACTAAAAAAAGGATGGGTTGAAATATCTATTTATATTTCGACAAGGAGTATTTTATTGAAGGGTTGATTAAGTTATTACTCAACACAGCAAAATTTAAATTCTTAAAGGATGAGATTAATTCCGAAATACTTTTTTTTATCCTTAGAGCAGACAGAATTCCTGTGGTATAATTGGGGACCCTCCACTAGATTTTGATAGATTTTGATTTTATCTATCCTATAACCATATGAAGATAACTTCCGTCCTTACATTTATTTGTGGCCCTGAGGAGCCGTATGAGGTGAAAATCTCATGTACGGTTTTGTAATAGCGATGGGAACCATAATGTTACCACCGACTATGATTATCTAACAGTTCAAGTACAGTTGATATAGTTGGGGCACAATCAAAATATGGTTTTTGGGGGTGGAATTTGTGGCGTCAACCTATGGGGTTTATCATTTTTCTAATTTCTTCCCTAGCGGAATGTGAGCGATTACCTTTTGATTTACCAGAAGCAGAAGAAGAACTAGTAGCAGGTTATCAAACCGAATATTCAGGAATAAAATTTGGTTTATTTTACGTTGCTTCCTATCTAAATCTATTAGTTTCCTCATTATTTGTAACAGTTCTTTACTTGGGGGGTTGGAATCTTTCCATTCCATACATATTTGTTCCTGAGCTAGTTGAAAGAAAAAAAGTGGATGGAATCTTTGGAACGACAATTGGTATCTTTATTACATTAGCTAAAACTTATTTGTTCTTGTTCTTTCCGATTACAACAAGATGGACTTTACCGAGACTAAGAATGGACCAACTATTAAATCTTGGCTGGAAATTTCTTTTACCTATTTCTCTGGGTAATCTATTATTAACAACTTCTTCCCAACTCCTTTCGCTATAAAAAAACAAATAGAAATAGAATATTCACTACTTGTCTCAAACAAGAGAAAGAAAGAAACTCAAATTATTCATAGATATTCACGATATGTTCCCTATGGTAATTGGTTTCATGAATTATGGTCAACAAACAATACGAGCTGCAAGGTACATTGGTCAAAGTTTCATGATTACTTTATCCCAAGCAAATCGTTTACCTGTAAGTATCCAATATCCTTATGAAAAATTAATCACATCGGAGCGTTTTCGCGGTCGAATACATTTTGAATTTGATAAATGTATTGCTTGTGAAGTATGTGTTCGCGTATGCCCTATAGATTTGCCTGTTGTTGATTGGAAATTTGAAACAAATATTCGAAAGAAACGATTGCTTAATTACAGTATTGATTTTGGAATTTGTATTTTTTGTGGTAACTGTGTTGAGTATTGTCCAACAAATTGTTTATCAATGACTGAAGAATATGAACTTGCTACTTACGACCGTCACGAATTGAATTATAATCAAATTGCATTAGGTCGGTTACCAATGTCAGTAATTGACGATTTGACAATTCGAACAGTGTTGAATTCGCCTCAAAGAAAAAATGACTAAACCCTTTAATTTCGAATTACTAGGGTTCCATTTTGGTATATTTAGTATATTGGTATATTTGGTGTAAAGGAATAAGGCTTTTTCTTTGATTGAACAATAACTCCAAATCCCAACTATTGATTGGTTAATGAGAAGTACAACTTAATTTGGATTGAAATGAAATAATATATAGACCAAAGCTTTTTGGAACTATATTATATAGCTTCAATTTCAAATTGACATTTCGAATAAAGAAAAGAACAAAATTGATCCAATAACAGTATCCGCACCAATTCTCAATTCCAATTGAATTAAATTCAATTGGATTGGGAATGTCTCATAAAAAAATGCCTGGTCGGTTCAATAAGTTCATGAACAAGATTTCGATTTATTTATCTCTTAGTTTAATATAATGGATTTGCCTGGACCAATACATGATTTTCTTTTAGTTTTTCTGGGCTCAGGTCTTATATTAGGAGGTCTGGGAGTGGTATTATTTACCAACTCGATTTATTCTGCCTTTTCCTTGGGATTGGTTCTTGTTTGTATATCCTTATTCTATATTCTATCAAATTCCCATTTTGTAGCTGCCGCGCAACTCCTTATTTACGTGGGAGCTGTAAATGTTTTAATCATATTTGCTGTAATGTTTATGAATGGTTCAGACTATTCCAAAGATTTTCATTTGAATTTTTGGACTGTTGGTGACGGACTTACTTCCCTGGTTTGTACAAGTATTTTTTTTTCGCTAATCGCTACTATTCTAGATACGTCGTGGTACGGGATTATTTGGACTACACGACCCAACCAGATTATCGAACAAGATTTGATAAGTAATAGTCAACAAATTGGAATTCATTTATCAACAGACTTTTTTCTTCCATTTGAACTCGTTTCAATAATTCTTTTAGTCGCTTTGATAGGTGCAATTGCCGTGGCTCGTCAGTAACAAATCTTTAGAACTCGAAACAGCAATCACAATTCCAATTTGACTTTTTTATGTGTTATCACATTCATTTCCCTTTAATTCTTTAAAGTCTAGTTAAATACTATTCGTGGATCAATAGAAAAAAATAGAAATTTTTGTATTCGATCTATTATCAAATAGATTCTTTTGCTCCGTACTTGGGATATTTGAAGCAATCAAATCACTTGCATTATTGTTCATATTGAAATGAATCGAAATTGGTACGGAGTTGGTCAATGATGCTCGAGCATGTACTTGTTTTGAGTGCCTATTTATTTTCTATTGGTATCTATGGATTGATTACGAGCCGAAATATGGTTCGGGCCCTGATGTGTCTTGAACTTATAGTAAATGCAGTTAATATCAATTTCGTAACATTCTCTGATTTTTTTGATAGTCGACAATTAAAAGGAGATATTTTCTCAATTTTTGTTATAGCTATTGCAGCCGCTGAAGCAGCTATCGGATCAGCTATTGTTTCGTCAATTTATCGTAACAGAAAATCGACTCGTATCAATCAATCGACTTTGTTGAATAAGTAGTATTCAGAAATCATAATCATAATATTCATCAATTTGGCTTAGGATATATAATATGCGCTAACCTCGACCATGTTTGTGAAACCGGAAGAAATCAAAGTATCTTTGTTCCCTCTTAGGAGTTGATCCAGAAGTGGGTTAATTATAAAAATTCTGGTAAATCATTGATTCATCTGGTATTTAAATATACGATGTTTCAAAATTGACTAGATCGAAAATTAAAAAGGCCAAAACAAAAATTGATAGATCCAATGTCACATTCAGTAAAGATTTATGATACATGTATAGGGTGTACTCAATGTGTCCGAGCTTGCCCCACAGATGTATTAGAAATGATACCTTGGGACGGATGTAAAGCAAAGCAAATTGCTTCTGCTCCAAGAACAGAGGATTGTGTTGGTTGTAAGCGATGTGAATCTGCCTGTCCAACGGATTTCTTGAGTGTTCGGGTTTATTTATGGCATGAAACAACTAGAAGCATGGGTCTAGCTTATTGATATTGATACGTTATCAAAAACCCACTTGAATCCGTTTTGAAAACAGTTTTTTTTTTACCGATTACCGACAAAAACCCGTGCTCAAAAAAGAAAAAAGAAGAATATATTCTATTTTTTAGTTTTGAGCACGGGTTTTTCTGGGCCAAGTGTATCTTGTCTTTACCACGAATTTTTTTCCTTGGTTAACACTAATTGTAGTTTTTCCGATAGCCGCGGGTTCTTTAATTTTCTTTCTCCCTCATAGAGGCAATAAGGTGCCTAGAGGATATACAATATATATATGTGTCTTAGAACTCCTTCTAACGACCTATGCATTTTGTTATAATTTCCAATTGGACGATCCATTAATCCAGCTGGAAGAGGATTATAAATGGATCACCTTTTTTGATTTTGACTGGCGGTTGGGAATAGATGGACTTTCCATAGGACCCATTTTACTGACGGGATTTATCACTACTTTAGCTACTTTAGCAGCTCGGCCAGTTACTCGGAATTCCCGACTATTCCATTTCCTGATGTTAGCGATGTACAGCGGTCAAATAGGACCATTTTCTTCTCGAGACCTTTTACTTTTTTTCATCATGTGGGAATTAGAATTAATTCCCGTTTATCTACTTCTGGCCGTGTGGGGTGGAAAGAAACGCCTTTATTCAGCCACAAAATTTATTTTATACACTGCAGGAGGTTCCGTTTTTCTTTTAATAGGAGTATTGGGTATCGGTTTATATGGTTCCAATGAACCAACATTAAATTTGGAAACATTAGTTAATCAATCGTATCCCGTGGCACTGGAAATAATATTCTATATTGGATTTTTTATTGCTTTTGCTGTCAAATTACCGATTATACCCTTCCATACGTGGTTACCAGACACCCACGGAGAGGCACATTACAGTACTTGTATGCTTTTAGCTGGAATCTTATTAAAAATGGGAGCGTATGGGTTGATTCGGATCAATATGGAACTATTATCGCACGCCCATTCTATATTTTCCCCCTGGTTCATGATAGTAGGTACCATGCAAATAATTTATGCAGCTTCAACATCTCCTGGACAGCGAAATTTAAAAAAAAGAATAGCCTATTCCTCTGTATCTCATATGGGTTTCATAATTATAGGAATTGGCTCGATAACCGATACAGGCCTCAACGGAGCCATTTTACAAATAATTTCTCATGGGTTTATTAGTGCTGCACTTTTTTTCTTGGCAGGAACGAGTTATGATAGAATACGTCTTGCTTATCTTGACGAGATGGGCGGACTGGCTATCCCAATTCCAAAGATATTCACACTATTCAGTATCTTATCGATGTCTTCCCTTGCACTGCCCGGCATGAGTGGTTTTGTTGCGGAATTTATAGTATTTTTGGGAATAATTACCAGCCAAAAATTTTTTTTAATGCCAAAAATCCTAATCACTTTTGTAATGACAATTGGAATGATATTAACTCCTATTTATTCATTATCTATGTTACGGCAAATGTTCTATGGGTACAAGTTATTTAATGCCCCACCAAACTCTTCTTTTTTTGATTCTGGACCACGGGAGTTATTTGTTTTGATCTCTATTCTTCTACCCGTAATAGGTATTGGTATTTATCCGGATTTCGTTCTCTCACTATCAGTGGACAAGGCCGAAGCTATTATATCTAATTTTTTTTTATAGATAGTTTTCACGACTAAAAAAAAATCAAAATGAAATCCCATGATTAAAAAAAAGTTCGGTAGCCAATGAACAAGGAAGTTTTTTTTTCTTCTCTTAAGTTTTTTTTCTTCTCTTCAGTTTCAGTTAAATAAAAAAAAAAGGAAAATAATCGAATTTGACTTGTGACCAAACGCCAAAGGCGTTTGGAAGAACCTTTTGAATCAAGCAGTGCGGCGATTCAAAAGGTTCTCGGCGTCTTATACTAACACTAAGTTTCGTTTCGATCTATGCGCTGTCCTATGTTTGTCTTCATCAAGCCCCTTCCTCGCCTCAATTCAAGTGGATATTAATTAAATGAACCATAACTATGTAACCCTATTCCTAATAGATTGACTCCAAAATAGCATACCCAAATTATAAGAAATCCCGTCGAAGCGACAATTGCGGAATTTACACCTTCAAAATTTGTATTTGTTCGAATATGTAAATAAATCCCGAATATAGTCCAAGTAATAAATGCCCAAGTTTCTTTTGGATCCCAATTCCAATAAGAACCCCACGCCTCATTAGCCCATACTGCTCCCGAAAGAATCCCTATGGTTAAAAAGATAAATCCTAAACTAATAATACGATAACTCCAACGATCCAACTGTTGAATCACTTGATACCTGTAATAATTTCTATCGGAAAGGGTATTTAATAAAACATTCCTTTTTTCGTTGATGTATTGGATTTCACTGAAGCAAAACGACTCATTTACATTTAAAAAATTTTTTCTTTTCAAAAAAACCCTTATAACTTTTTGAGATGTAATGACTAGAAGAGCCATGGATAATAAGGATCCACATACAAGAGCTGCATAGCCCAATACCATCATACTTACGTGCATCATTAACCACTGGACTTGGAGAGCGGGTACTAATATTCCGGATTGATGCATTTTGGTTAAAAAACCCGAAGTAGCAAAGCCTTGGGTAAAAATAGCACTTGGTGCCGTTATAGCGCTTAAATGATTTTTATTGTTTTTAAAATCAAAAATCCTATGAATAATGGAGAAACTCCATGAAAGAAAGATTAATGATTCATATAAATCACTTAATGGGAAATGCCTCGAGTAAATCCAACGGGTGAGTAATAATCCTGTTAGACAGAAAGCGGTAGCTATCATCCCCTTTTCTGATGAATCATATAGTCCTCTTCTTTCATCGACTAATAAGGTTAGTAAATATATTGGAATTCCAATTGAAACGACCGAAAAGGATATATGCGTTAATATATGCTCTATAGTTGAAAAGATCATAAAAAAAAATTAAAAGCGAGAATACCTCAACTATACAGAATGGAAATCATAAATTTAATTGCTTAGAGCACCCTTTGTATATCTTTTTGGAGATGCTATGCCGCCACTCGGACTCGAACCGAGATGCTCTAGCACTGCTTCCTAAGAGCAGCGTGTCTACCGATTTCACCATAGCGGCTTGCTCGAAATCATAATAACCTATTATTAGTCAATCGTCGAGATTGAAATGGAGATTTAACGATTCCACCCTTTGTCGTCTTATTTAATTATTTAAGGTTTCAGGTTTAGCTAACTTAACTTTCATAGTTTCTGGTTTAATAAACTGGAATTGTTGTAACGACTGTAACTAACCAGTTCAAACTTCAATCTAGGGAACAGCTCAAAAGGGTTCTTTCGCTTTTTTTCATTTTTCCTAACTTTTGTGTTTGGGTTGTCGTAATTGTTAGGCTTTTTTCAGTATTCATTTGTGCTAAGATTGATCAAATCACTTAGGTATTGGGCTGGACATATTAGAAACAATAAAAAAAATTCTTCTTGTTTAGTACGTATGTTGGGTGATGGGGAAAATAAGAATCCCCATCCTGGGAATAAGAAAAAATATTCAAATAAAAAGAAAGATGAAACTTTCGAGTTTGTCTTAATTCCGTTTTGAAATACAAAAAAAAAAGTACTTTTTTTCATATTTCAAATTCAGTAGACAAATCAATTGTTCAAAACATTACAAATACAAAGGGGGAATGGTTACTTACTTTTTTATACTTTTCTATAGTATTTATACTTTTCTATAGTATAGAGTATAAATTCGAAACACAATTAACTCATTGTTGAGTCAGGCTTAGTCAGATTATTCCAACGTTTTCTTATTTATTTGTTTTACAAAAAAAAACTTTTTGAATTCCCAGTAGAAAGGGATTTCGCTAACGAAAAAGCCTTCAACGCTGCCCGATCCCCCCTTTTTTTCCAAATATTCTTACGAATACGTTTTTTTAATATAGAAGTACGTTTTTTTGGAACTGCCATTCAAAAAAGAAAAGGTTATTCATTGCTCAAATTGGATGTGAAAGACATCTATTGTTAAAACAAATCATTTTTTAGTTTTCCTATTCATTTCATTATCTGTGTATTTTTCTAAGGTAGTTAGTTTAGGGAAAAAAGAAATAAATTGAAATATGCAAGAATGGTATAAAATCTTACTCGAAAAAAAAAACAAATGATTGTGAATAAACAAAAAATAAACAAACTAAAAAAACCTGTTCGTAGTTTATTGGGGAACGCTCTGGTCAGCCTATGATTTCTATCAAACTGAATTTAATGTA